CAGTATTCACAACCTTGACTTCTCTATTATATTGTTCAATACGCTCACGGATAATATTACTAATTTCGTCAGCTCGAAGAGTTACCATTAGTGTCTCTTAATTCTTTTTCGGAAGCGAAGGGGGAAAAATAAAAATAATGCCTCATATTCTATTAGAACGACTAATCAATTATTTCTTTCATGGCGCCGAGCATGCTAATATTCGCACTGATAGTTCGTAGATGTAACTCGTTGTTCAAACAACTATTCAGGGTTCCTAGAGCTCCTTGTAAGGCTTGTTGGAAAACTCGTTGTCGGACCTGATTAATTGCTCTTTGTTGTTCAAAATGAATGGTTTCATTTTTGTAATTTTCTAATCGTTCCAAATTCTCAGAAGCGGCATTAATCAAATTCGATTTTTCTCGTTCTATCTCAGAGTATCCATTCACTCGAAACTCATCTGCCTCGATTTCCACTTTCCGCAAGCGAGTTCGGGCTTTTTCGAGCTGTTCAATGGCTGCTCGACGTAGTTCTTCTGAATTTCGAATAGTACTCAAGATCCTCTGTTTTCGATTATCTAATAAATCACTTAATGAAAGTAGATTACCTTCCTATTTATTTCACAACTTCCATGATCTCTTCCCGAACCAAACATGAATCTTTCAATTCATTTGGCTCTCACGCTCAGTTACTTATGGGGCGTTCCCATATCTTTTAATGTAATGAGCCTACCCTTTCTTCTCTGTTCGTATTATTCCAAGATAACGAAACGGAAACAAGATCAGAATACTCGGAGGGCTCTTCTGACCAAACAAAAATTTGTAATTGCCAGCAAAGTTGTTTCTTTTTTTTTTATTTTTGTTTATTTTCTTTTTTATTCAAATCAAAAAAATAAAAAAAATTTCTTATTTGATTTGATACTTTTACTTTTATACATAACATAGGTTGTCGATTCAGCATTGTATAAAAAAAATGGGGGTCCCGCCCCTTTTTCCAGTAAATGGTTCAAATCACTTTATTGATATGAGTGTTCTATATCAGATAAATTGCCAACTATTTTTTTGAAGCCATCTCCGTACTAACGTAGTGGTAGAAAGAGTACCATGCTGTGCCCTGACTTCAAATGGTTTCGCTTTAACCATGTTAATGGTCCCACATTATTGGTTGATAGAGAATCAAAGTGGATTTACCAATAAGTCACGAAATGCTATGGTTCTTACATATGATTTCTTAATTTATTCAGAAGTAATTCGTGGGGATCATACACCTTTCTTTCAAAAAAAAAAGTGCAGCTGGTCAGATCCAGCCCTTTTTTTGAAATAAACAACTCGCACACACTCCCTTTCCAAAAAAGATCAATACACCAAGCACTACACTTAGATTTATTGGATTTGTTGCTAAAATATCGGTATTAAACCCGAAACTCCCGGCGGATGGCCAGTGACCCAAGGAAACAAAAGAATCGGTTATATTTTTCATATGCTCTCCTCTTATAAATAGAACTAACAAAATCGAACAAAGTTCTTTTTGTATCACTTCCCCGCCGTTTTGGATTGATTTCTTTTTTTTTTTTTTCTTAATTTCCTTATTTAATAAATAGATTTATTTTCTTTTTCATCTATTCGTTATTAATATATTAATATGAATTCATATTAATAATGAATATTTCAATGAAAGCTTTAAATAAGATATTTATTGGCCTTCAAGTTACATGTAAATTGTGAAAGACCTCGTTTGTTACAATGCTTCTTATAAAAAATAAGAAATAATTTTCCATTAAATTAACAGTAATTAGGGGGAGGCAAAAGCGAGTGGATCTGCTAATTCCTCATCCTCAAATTAGCCCCTCCTATACCTCTAGGGTATTGTCTCAACGAAAAAGAATTCGATTAATTATAGGGGTGAAGTGTTGGTATAATGTGAAAAAGCGAGGGTTTAAGTAAAATACATGGTATGTCAATAAAATCATAAAATGAAATACGTATTTTTCATATTTCTAAGATTAAACAAAAGGATTTGCAAATAAAAGTGCTAATGCCACAACCAGTCCATAAATTGTTAAAGCTTCCATAAAAGCCAGACTAAGCAATAAAGTACCTCGTATTTTCCCTTCTGCTTCTGGTTGTCTCGCGATCCCTTCTACGGCTTGGCCCGCAGCAGTACCTTGACCAACTCCAGGTCCAATAGAAGCAAGCCCTACTGCTAATCCGGCAGCAATAACAGAAGCGGCAGAAATCAGTGGATTCATGGTAAATTAAATTCCTCGTACAAAAAAAAGAAATGGTTAATGATACAATCAACCAATAAATTATCACTTCCTATTGGATTCCATCATTAAGACCCAACAAACAAGTAGAGGTAACTAAGAACTCAAAATGGAAGTGATGATATTACTGAATCATCGGAACTACTTCGATAGCCCGTTTGTTTATAGTTCCCACTATGTAGTCTTTGTAAATCCATATGGTTCCAGTTCTTCAATTTCTTTGTTCCAAAACACTCTTTCATTCTACTTTTCGTTCGTTCTCTTCTATATGCTTGACTTCATCTCTTTATTAAAAAAAATCCACAGTCAGAGAGAAAATGGAAGGACTCCCGTAAGAATCTATCTACATTCAGTAGGATGGGAAAGGAAATCATATGGAAAATGAAATAGATATCTATAGATAGATATAAATAGATCTATCTATTTATGGATACTCCATATATAACTAATAAATATATAATATCACATATACATTTGTTTCTTCCATAACGTAAACCACCGATTCGAGGGAATCGGAGTCTAGTCTCAAACCATTCTTCGAACCATTCACAGAAATTGGCTTATGCTTATAGCCATTACATATACCCAACGAAACCCCTCTAATCCACTTTTTTTTTAGAAATCTTATTTGTTTGTAAACCCTTCTCTTCCTTTTCTTTATCATTATCACAAGCACAATTCCGCATGAATATAAAAAGATGGGGTCATCAGCCCAGCCCGAATCGTTATATATCAAGATTTGATGATCCAATTGCAGACAATTTTGGTCAATCGTTGAATTCAATTGAATGAAAAAGGAATGGTTCTTTCTATATCTATAGAGAACGTCGTTTTTTTGTTTAGACGCATGTCGGAAACAAATAACATCAAAATTCACAATCAAATTATATGAATCGTAATATCGTAATTGAATGAACAAATATAGAATATTTATTCGAGTGGAGAGATATGATATAAATAGACCAAAAGATAATGTTAGGAAAAAGATCTTTGAGATCTCTTTCCTTTTTTTTACAATTCCCCAATATTGTACATCTTTCTTGTTCCTACTCTAGATCGTATCTATCCTATTTATTATCTATCCTATTTATATATTTATATATATATAATGTATATATATATAATGTTCCTTCATTAGATTATCTTGAGTCACCCTTGAGTTGTTGGAATAAGCTTTTTTTTTGTTTTTTTTTTTCAAAACAAAAAGAGACTTTTTTTGGAAACTAGTTAATGATGACCCTCCATGGATTCACCTATATAAGCCGCAGCTAAGGTTGCAAAAATAAGAGCTTGAATCCCGCTTGTGAATAATCCAAGGAACATGACAGGTATAGGAACCACTGAAGGTACTAAAGAAACAAGAACAACAACTACTAATTCATCAGCCAATATATTCCCAAAAAGTCGAAAACTAAGTGATAACGGTTTTGTGAAATCTTCTAGGATGTTAATTGGTAAAAGTATTGGAGTTGGTTGAATGTATTTACCAAAATAACCCAATCCCCTTTTGGTAAGCCCCGCATAGAAATATGCCACTGACGTGGGTAAAGCTAAAGCAACAGTAGTATTTATATCATTCGTGGGTGCAGCTAACTCTCCATGAGGTAACTGTATGATTTTCCAAGGTAAAAGAGCACCTGACCAGTTAGAAACAAAAATGAATAGAAACATAGTTCCAATAAAGGGAACCCAAGGACCATAATCTTCGCCAATCTGAGTTTTGCTCAGGTCTCGAATGAATTCAAGCACATATTCGAAGAAATTCTGACCGTTGGTTGGAATGGTTTGTGGATTCCGAACCGCTATAGTGACTGAACCTAATAAGATAGCAATTACGACCCAAGAAGTGATAAGTACTTGGGCATGAACTTGGAAACCCCCTATTTGCCAATAGAGGTGTTGACCTACTTCCACACCAGATATATCGTATAGCCCTTTTAGTGTGTTGATGGAACATGGTAGAACATTCATATTACCCTCTGACAGAAATAAAACTTAAAAAGGAATTATTTTGATTCAAATATCTCTTTCTCGCCTCGCCCACTTTTACTTTAATCAATAACTTTTACTTTAATCAATATATTTCGAATACCAAAGAATCACATAATATCCCCAGAAATTTTGATCTCTTTTTTGAGATTCGAGAATAGTAACCGATTCAATCAATCAATCTATTGAGTTCCAAAAGTTATTGACTTATCTTATTATTAATCAACGATTTCTTATATAGCTAGAACGGCCCTCACAAATTGCAGATACTAATTTGTTAAGAATCAGTCGGATTGAAGCTATAGCGTCATCATTGGCTGGAATCGAAATATCTGCCAGATCTGGGTCACAATTTGTATCGATTAAACAAATCGTCGGAATCCCTAAAGTGATACATTCCCGAAGAGCCGTATATTCTTCATGCTGATCAACGATTATTACAATATCAGGTAATCCCGTCATATATTTGATCCCACCCAGATATGTTTGCAAATGGGATAATTTTCTCTTCAACATTGCAGCATCTCTTTTCGGGAGACAGTTGAGTTTCCCCGCCCTTTGTTCCGCTCTCAAATCCCTGAACTTATGAAGTCTCGTTTCTGTAGTGGACCAATTCGTTGACATACCACCGAGCCATTTTTTATTAACATAATGACACCGAGCCCTTATTGCAGCTGATGCTACTGAATCCGCAGCCTTACTTTTTGTACCAACTATTAAAAAGTGCTTTCCCCTACTTGCTGCATCAAAAACTAAATCACAGGCTTCTGATAAAAAACGAGCAGTTCTAGTAAGATTTGTAATATGAATACCTTTACGCTTTGCAGAGATGTAAGGTGCCATTCTAGGATTCCATTTCCTAGTACCATGACCGAAATGAACTCCCGCTTCCATCATCTCTTCTAAATTTATGTTCCAATATCTTCTTGTCATTTCTCCCCACATTTCCCCTTTTTTTTTACAAGGTACCCGGAAATCCATAATTGTTCCGAAGGAACTTTCTCCCGGAGATTGGCCGTTGATATATGGTCCAAATCATTAATGCCTTTCTATTTGTTATTATCTTTAATACCAAATCAAATGACCGGGCCAATTCAAATTAGTTAAAAGAAATGAATAAGTCTGCTCTTAGGAATTTTGAATTCCTGTAAATAATTGTTCTTATGTATCATGGAAATTTCTTTTTGGGTATGCAAGAACTAACAAATTCTCTGTGGTGGAACAAAATATCGCGTATTTCCCCCTCGAATAAATTCTTCTTTTTGATTTCCAAAGGAATGTTGTTGTGTTGCCTTGAACGATGCACTAATCCTTTGAATCCGGTACCAACAGGTATCATCCCCCCCAGAACAACATTCTCTTTCAGGCCTTTCAACCAATCAATACGACCCCGAAGAGCAGCTTTTGCTAAAACTCGGGCGGTTTCTTGAAAACTGGCTTCGGATATGAAACTTTGAGTATTCAGAGATGCCCTCGTTATTCCCAATAAGATGGCTCGGTAACAGATCGCTTCTTCCAAAGCGCGCCCTGTCCGTTCTGCTCGCAACAATCCGATTAGTTCTCCGGGTAAAAAAACATTCGACATTCCATCTTCTGAAACCAAAACTTTGGATGTTATTTGGCGTACAATAATCTCTATATGCCTATTATGAATCTGCACCCCCTGGGATCGATAAACCTTTTGGATCTTATTAACCAAAGAGATACGACTTTGTGTTATGGTTAGCTCGGCGCCAATTAAAAATCCCCAAAGAATTCCAAGAATTCTTGTTATATGTTCATTCCAACCTTCAACTCTCTTTTCTAAGTTCATCGATATTGAATCAATCGAACGAACTTCCAACACCTGTTCTACTTTTGGAAGACCCTGCGTTATATCACCCGATCTCGATTTTTCATATATAAATGTAACTAATGTATCTCCTTCGTAAAGAATTTCTCCATAATGGCCATGAACAGTTGCTCCTGGAGTAGCCAAATGAGGCTTAGCCGATCTTATTACTAAGGAATCAACATGAACAGTTAGAACTTGTCCCGATTTAACGTGTGGTCCGTATTTGGATATACATACATTTTCACAAATAAACTGTCCAAGGTTAATTATTGTGGACGTCTTCTCACAAGAATTGTGATGTAGAAAACACCAATTTAAATCAAATGGATTAAAAATGATGTTACTACACGTATCGGGATTATAAATTCTACCATTTTCATCTATTAAATAATATTGAATGTCTTGGAAAATCTTTTTTAAATTGTCAAGTATCAAATATTTACTTAATAAGATCTGATTATAAGTTATAAAATTGTTTCTTGAATCAAAATAATTCGTAATTTTAGCTATAGTCCCTAAGGGACCCAAGGAATTCCTAATCAAAATCGCGGGGTCCCCCTTAATCTTAATTGATTCTTTTCTCCCATTGTAAGATTTCGAACCATTGAATGGACCAATTCGAGAACAATTAGATGATGATAAAATGAGAAAAGATTGGGATTTCTTATTGCTATTCAGCAACGTACGAATAGTCCCGTGACGTTGAGTAAGTGATTGAATCTTCACCTTGGAATAAAAAGGATTTCTATTGGGGCGATCTGATCCATTATCGAGATTCAGTCCGTAGCCTGCCATATCATTTCTTTTTCCGGTATACAAAAAGGGGGGCTTCAATAAGTCAATTCTTATGAAATCTCGAATCAGATCATTTGTCCTTACTTCAACAAAGGAAGCATGAACTTCTTCGATAGAACCATCTTTGTCTTGGTCCCAATTAAATATTAAACAAGTCCGAACTAATTGAATACTTGTGTGAGAAATTCCTCGAATTGGTTTGCCGTTTCCATAAAGGATATAATTGACGACTCGGAGTTGCACATTATCCCGTTCTTGCAACGAATCCTGGGGGAAAAGTGTTGCTAATTTTATGCCATCTGCTATTTCATATGTGACTACGGGCCGAACCGAAACAAAATACTTTTTCTTAATGGGTGTGATCCGTTGGACATAGATCCAATTTTTCAATTTTTTCGATTCCTTAGAATTTTTTTTTTCCGTTCCTGGTGGTATCAAGATGCCACTATGCCGAGAGATTTTATCTGTCTCTCCAGGAAAATGGATATCTCCAGAAAAGATTTTCAGTTCAATCCTTTTTTTTTTTCTCTCCACTCGGACCAATCCACCTACCCGACTTCTTGTATTTAAAGCGATTCGTGTATCTACTCCAATGATACTATTGTTCCGTACCATTATGGGCGACGATCCGGGTAAGATATGCACTTCCTCGGGAATGAAAAAAAATCGATCTACTTTCGTTTGGTATTTCGACCTCAATTCTTTTGCTCCTCGATATTCAATCAAATCCTCTTTTTTTACGATAGAATCCACCTCTACGGTCCCATATTTAGTAATTCCTGAACTGCTTCTTCTGTATCGGGGATCGTCGAAATAAGCAAGAATACTATTTCTACGTAAAATACCAGTTATGGGTATTTCAATCGAGATACCAGAACAGGCCATTGGTTCTTTCTCTCCTTCTTGCGAATATTGGAACGGAATGATGAATCTATTTCTTCGCCTCTTCGCCAATAAATCCGAATTCTCGTGGAGAATAGCAGTATATATAAAATTCCAGCGACCGTTGGATATGCTTTGGTCAGGTCCTGAATAATCCAGAATCCCATCCTCCCCTTTACTGGAAGGGTCCGAACGAAACAATTCGTGTCTCACTCGATCATTAGTCACTGAGAAGTCAGAAATAGATCTCTGTTCTAAAGAAAGAGAATGAATATTCATTTGATCTTGATCTTTGTGTAACGAAAAGGACACTAGATTAGATCTGCACGGGTTTCCTGATAATATCCATAAATGACTTGTTTTTGGTAATAGATGAACATTACCATATGTATATTCAGGTGCATGGTATACATCGGTACTCCAATGCATTTCTCCCTCTGAATCAGAATAAATATGTTTTCGAACTTTTTCTTTAAAACTTAAAGTGGATGTTCCGGCACGAATCTCAGCAATCACTTGTTCTGATTCTACATATTGATCGTTTTGAACTAAAAGAAAACTTTTTGGGGGAATATTCACATTATGTAGAATATCCTGACTTTCAATAGTTACATATAGGTCTATATAACATAGAAAAGCAGGATGTCCATGACGTGTACGTGTGGGATGAACCAAATCCTCATTGAATTTTATTTTTCCATTCGAAGGAGCTCGTACATATTCTGCAGTACCACCTGTGAATACTCCACCGGTATGAAAAGTTCTTAATGTTAGTTGAGTACCGGGTTCTCCAATTGATTGACCCGCAATGATACCCACTGCTTCCCCCAATTCGACCAGGTCACCATGAGTGGGACTCCGACCATAACATAATCGACAGATCCAAGAAGTACTCCTACAAGTAAAGGGAGTTCGAATATATATGGATTTCGCTTGAAAAGTTATGAAGCGATTGACAAGTCCAATCCCAATATCCTGATTTCGGGCGGCAATGCACCGCGGACCCATATATATGTCATATGCTAATACACGACCAATTAGTGTTTGGATCAAAATTTTTTCTGCCATCCTATTTCGAGGACTCGCCGAAATACCTCGAATAGTGCCACAATCTGTTCTACGTACAACAATGTGTTGAACTACTTCAACAAGTCTACGTGTGAGGTATCCAGCATCGGATGTTCGTACAGCAGTATCCACAACCCCTTTGCGGGCTCCGTAGCAGGAAATAATATATTCCGTTAAAGAAAGTCCTTCACGTAAATTACTTTGAATGGGTAAATCAATCATTTGTCCTTGGGGGTCCGACATTAATCCTCTCATACCCACTAATTGATGTACCTGAGATGCATTTCCCCTAGCTCCTGAAAAGGACATTATATGGACTGGATTAGAAGGATCAGTCATCCTAAAATTAGGATGCATTTCTTGTCTCAAATATTCACTTGTAGCATACCATATCTCAATGGATTGACGTAATTTTTCTACCGCGTGTACATTCCCATAATGATGGTGCTTTTCCAAAATAAAACTTTGTTGTTCAGCATCTTGGACTAGCCACCCCTTAGAAGGTATTGTTAAAAGATCATCAATTCCTAATGAAATGGATGTAGCAGTGGCTTGTTGGAAACCCAGAGTCTTTACTTGATCCAGTATATGTGATGTATATGCCATTCCGAAGTGATCTATTAATCTGCTAATAAGTCGTTTCATGGCAGTTCCATCTATCGCTTTATTGTGAAAGACCAGATCGGACCGTTCCGCCATAAGTACCTCCATATTCCGCTGAGTAGGATTCAACAATAGGTTTGAGTCAGTGATTCGAAGACTTCACTTTCTCCATCTTGATTCACATAGAAATTCAGGAATTTTTATAAGATAACAGTTAAACCGGAGAGACCCCAATAGCTACGGAGAACACATAATTACTTATGTATCGTATGAGTAGGCCCGACAAAACCCCTGTATGGCTTCTTCTATTTCTCGATAGAAAGAAATATGACCAACAGTGGTTCGAATGTATATACAAAGGAGTTCCTTTTTGACACTTCTTACTATTAGATAGTGCCCATAAATCTCATGATAGGTCCCCAAGGATTCATATTGAACTTCGATGGGAACTTCTCTTAAGGCAATGACACGTTGATCTAGTCGCCACCGGAGCCACAAAGGAGTATCTAAATGGATTCGTTTCTGCCGATAAGCTCCAAGTGCATCATAGGAACTAAAAAAATAGGGTTCTTTCTTTTTCGTAT